GATGATGTCTTTAGAAGTTATGTGTCTAGGACCCTTGACACAAATAGATGCGTCGAAAATATCACTATCACTATCACTGTCGGCAGAATTTTTCAAGACAATTTGTTGCAAATTCGTTAAAAGTTCTGCTACCGATTCTTTAACACCGACTATTCTACTAAAGTCATAGGAGATGTAGTGTGCTGCTATTACATTTACGTGAGTAATACATATTCCTTCCACTTCGCTAAGCAAAGTCTTTCGTAGCGAAATGGCGATCGTCTCGGCTTGACCTTCCCGAAGCGGACACAGAACAAAACGCCCATATTTATAATGTTGGCTAATCTCCTTTGTAGCAACACAACTCCATTGGACAATGTGTTCTATTCGCTTCACTTCGTCTTTTTTCATTAATCCTCCTGTTTTAGATTTTTACAATTTATACGCGTCTTTTTTTTGGAGGTCTGCATCCATTATGTGGTAGAGGGGTTACGTCCATGACGCAATTTAGCCGTATTCCACTTCTCCGAATGGCTCGTAATGCAGAATCTCGTCCGAGACCGGGACCTTTTATTCTGACGTCTGCTTCTTGCATACCCTGATCGATTACTATACTAATAGCATTTGCTGTCGCAGTTTGCGCAGCAAAGGGCGTCCCTCTTCTTGGGCCCCTGAATCCACAAGTACCGGCGGAGGACCATGAAACCACCTGACCCTGGGTATCTGTAACCGTTACAATGGTATTGTTGAAACTTGCTTGAATATTTATTACCCCCTTGGATATTCGAAGACTACTTTTCCGTGAAGTAAAACGCGGAGACTTCCGTGAAGTAAAACGCGGATTTTTCCGTGGAATAAAACGCACATAGTTACGTAAACTAGTTCTTGATATAGGTTTTGCCATATTTTATCATCTCATAAAAATGAGTCAGAGATATATGGATATATCCATTTCGTGTCAAAACAAATCTTTTCTTTTATTTGTGCATTGGGTACGTTGTAGAGTCCCTTTTTTTTTTTAGAAATATTATCCCTGTCTCTGTTTATGCCTAGGGTTGGAGCAAATTACTATAATTCGTCCCCGTCTACGGATCAGTCGACATTTTTCGCAAATTTTACGAACGGAGGCTCTTTTTTTCATAATTTGTTTTTCCTTACCTTAATGAAATTACGAATCTACTCTAGAAAAAAAAAAAAAGAAATCTCTTGAAATTTTGAACCTCAAATTGTATCCCAACGAAAGGAGGATTGATAAATCCAATTAATCGTTCGAATCTTTGTTGCGGGGTTTAGGGTCTATTCTAAAAATTATGCGCCCCCGGGTTGAATCATAACGACTTACTTCAATTTTGACTCTATCGCCTGGTAGTATTCGTATATAACTACGCCGTATCTTTCCAGAAATATAACCTAGGATCAGATCGTCATTATCTAAACGAACTCGAAACATACCATTGCGAAGTGATTCCACTACAAGTCCTTCTAAGATCCATTTTTCATCTTTCATTCTAGATAAACCTCTTTAAGTATCAACTAAAGCTAAAAAAAATAAGAATGATATTAGACAACCCGTCCTTTCTCTTTCCTTCACAAAACAAATAGGAAGTTGCAGATTCAATTTAAATTCGGATACTAGAAGGATTACCATATATAACACAAAATTTCTCCTCCGATTCCTTCTAGTCGAGCCTCTCGGTCTGTCATTATACCTCGAGAGGTAGAAAGGATAACAATACCTATTCCTCCTAAAATCCTGGGAATTTTTTCATAATTGGAATAGATTCGTTGACCGGGTCGACTGATCCGTTTTAAAATAGTTCTATATCGCCCCTTCCTATTCCTTCGATGTCGCAGAGTTGAAACCAAGAAATTTTTCGTGCTTTCTCGATGTTTTCTCACATTTTCTATAAAGCCTTCTCGTAGAAGTATTTTAACAATCCTTTCGGTAATCTTCGTATGTGCGATTCGAACTGTTCCTTTTTTATCCATGTCAGCATTTCGTATAGAAGTTATTATGTTAGCAATAGTGTCCCTACCCATGACGAACCATTATTATTGGTGCCTCCGATTTTTTATATAATCAACATGTTCTTCTTTTTTTTTTTTTTAAGGTACATGCCTAATACATAATTTACTAAAAAATTCTACTAATAATAAATTGAATATATTTCAGATACCCTTATTAGTATTTAGAATACCTCTGGAGCTAATGAAATTATTTTCGTAAAATTCAACTGTCTCAATTCTCGAGCGATCGCACCAAAAACTCGAGTTCCTTTTGGATTTCCTTCTTGATCAATGACAACCGCAGCATTATCATCATATTTTAAAATCATACCATTATCTCGTTTAAGTTCTTTACATGTACGTACAATTACAGCTCTGATCACTTCGGATCTTTGTAGAGGCATATGAGGTACTGCTTCTTTGATTACAGCAACAATCACGTCACCAATATGAGCATATCGTCGATTACTAGCTCCTATGATTCGAATACACAGTAATTTTCTAGCCCCGCTGT